GGCCTACAGGAAGATGCAAAAATACGGAATTGTATCAAGAACTATGTACAAAAAAAAAGGAAAATATCCTCAGGTTTCGAAGGAATTGCACGTATAACAATTAAAAAAAAAATCGATTTGATCCAAGTCATAATCTATATTGGATTCCCAAATTTATTAATAGAGGGGCAAACACGAGGAATCGAAGAATTACAGATGAATGTACAAAAGGAGTTTCATTCTGTAAACCGGAGACTCAACATTGCTATCACAAGAGTTGAAAAACCTTATGGACAACCTAATATTCTTGCAGAATATATAGCTTTACAATTAAAAAATAGAGTTTCGTTTCGAAAAGCAATGAAAAAAGCTATTGAATTAACTGAACAAACAGATACAAAAGGAATTCAAGTGCAAATAGCAGGCCGTATCGACGGAAAAGAAATTGCACGTGTTGAATGGATCAGAGAGGGTAGAGTTCCCCTACAAACAATTCGCGCTAAAATTGATCATTGTTCCTATACAATTCGAACTATTTATGGAGTATTAGGTATAAAAATTTGGATATTTGTAGACGAGGAATAATCAACCTTGTCTTCCCATTCTGTCCAGTGATAAAACAAAAAATGACAAACTCTTTCATTCTTTTTTCGTTAAAAATAAAAAAATGAACAATTCTAATTCTATAAGGTTAAATATAAATTCGATTGATCATTTGGTATAATTGCTATGCTTAGTGTGTGACTCGTTAGTTTTTTCTTTATAGTTTCAAGTTGGGATTCAAAAAAAAAAACAAACTGACCCCTGCTATAAACTTTGTAATTATATAAAATAAACTAATAACCAACTTATTGCTTCGTATTGTCGAGATCCCAAGAAACAGTCACTATATGAATGAGTGGATCTATCATATGGTTGTAGCAACTGAAATTCTTTCAACAAAAAATAGATCTGATTATGGGTTGTAAAGCAAAAAAAAAAAATAAATAAAGGGATGTGGATAAATGGAAGGATGATAGAAAGAAAGAACAAAAATATCAATGATATATGATTCCAATATGTATGGTCTATGAATCACGTCATAAAGGGCAGTGTGATAAAGCATCAATACTGATAATCAATACTGATAAGATAATTATAAATATAAGAATTTAAAAATGAAATAATTAAAAATAGAATAAAATAATAAAGAGCCTTCAGGTTAATAAAAACTGAGGAAATTGACTTGGGAACGAATTTTGTTGGAAGCTCCATTGCAAAGTTCGGACCTAACCATTAATGGAGAAGCTATGGGAACGACAGAACCTGTGACTGCATAGGCTTCTATTGAAAACGAATCCTAATAATTCATTGGGTGGGATGGCGGAACGGACCAAGAAAAAATTGATTTATTCTGAGAGGTTATGAATTGAACCTTCGAATGAAACAGGAAAGAGTAAATATTCGCCCGCGAAACCTCTATTTATTGGATTACAATCTTTTGTCGTAATTCGATAGAGGTAAAAAAAAAAATAAGGAAAGGATTCGTCATGTTATAAAAATAAAAAAGAGAAACATTACATTATCTATAAAGATACATAAATGTACACACACGTCTAGCTGTATTGTATATCTTGTATCTACATCTTCCTTCTTATGTAAGAAATTAAATATCAATAAAAGCCATTACTTGGTGTATTATCTATTAATGTGTACCTATTAATGTGTATCTATAATATTATTTTATTGAATTTGAATCCTTTCATTCGCGAGGAGCTGGATGAGAAGAAACTCTCATGTCCGGTTCTGCAGTAGAGATGGAATTAAGAAACAACCATCGACTATAACCCCAAAAGAACCAGATTTCGTAAACAGCATAGAGGAAGAATGAAAGGAATATCTTGTCGAGGCAATCATATTTGTTTCGGCAGATACGCTCTTCAGGCACTTGAACCTGCTTGGATTACAGCTAGACAAATAGAAGCAGGGCGAAGAGCAATGACACGATATGCGCGTCGTGGTGGAAAAATATGGGTACGTATATTTCCCGACAAACCTGTTACAGTAAGACCCGCGGAAACACGTATGGGTTCGGGGAAGGGATCCCCTGAATATTGGGTATCCGTTGTTAAACGGGGTCGAATACTTTATGAAATGGGTGGAGTATCAGAAACTGTAGCTAGAGCAGCTATCTCAATAGCTGCGCGCAAAATGCCTATACGAACTCAATTTCTTATTTCAGGATAGAGATGTAGAACTAAAAAAAAAAGGGGTATTGGGGATGAAAAAACAACCGCAGGTTTATTTATTTCTGGACGGACAATATTTCTTTTTTTTCTTTCATACTTTTGCATTGAAATAACAGATTGAAATAAAAATGATATGATTCAACCTCAGACCCTTTTGAATGTAGCGGATAACAGCGGAGCTCGAAAATTGATGTGTATTCGAATCATAGGAGCTGGTAATCACCGATATGCTCATATTGGTGATGTTATTGTTGCTGTAATCAAAGAAGCAGTTCCCAATATGCCTCTAGAAAGATCAGAAGTAATTAGAGCTGTAATTGTACGTACATGTAAAGAACTCAAACGTGAAAACGGTATGATAATACGATATGACGACAATGCTGCAGTTGTCATTGATCAAGAAGGAAATCCAAAAGGAACTCGAGTTTTTGGTGCGATCGCTCGAGAATTGAGACAGTTAAATTTTACTAAAATAGTTTCGTTAGCTCCCGAAGTATTATAAATAGTAGTAGATGAGACTATGATATAGTATAGGGTATCTGAAATAGATCAAATAGATCAAATTAGTAGATTGTGTCTCACGTATATACTTTATAAAAAAAAAAAAATAAAAAAAAGGAAACATGTTGATTATATCAAAATTAGGAGGAACCTATAATTCTAGTTCGTCATGGGTAGGGACACTATTGCCGATCTAATAACTTCTATAAGAAATGCTGACACGGATAAAAAAGGAAGGGTTCGAATAGCATCTACAAATATCACCGAAAACATTATTAAAATACTTCTACGAGAAGGTTTTATTGAAAACGTTCGGAAACATCAGGAGAGTAACAAATATTTCTTGGTTTCAACTCTGCGACATAGAAAAACCAGAAAAGGAATATATAAAACTAGAACCATTTTAAAGCGTATCAGCCGGCCCGGCTTACGAATTTATTCCAACTATCAACGAATTCCTAAGATTTTAGGTGGAATGGGAATTGTAATTCTTTCTACTTCTCGAGGTATAATAACAGATCGAGAAGCTCGACTAGAAAGAATTGGAGGAGAAATTTTGTGTTATATATGGTAATCTTCCACCTCTGGTATCCGAATTTGATCTCTAACTTCCTATTTGTAAAATAGAGAGGAAAAGTGAGTTATATAACTATTCCTCCATTAGTTGATACTTCAAGGAGGTTACCTGGAATGAAAGAACAAAAATTGATTCATGAGGGTTTAATTACTGAATCACTTCCCAACGGTATGTTCCGGGTCCGTTTAGATAATGAAGATCTAATTCTAGGATATGTTTCAGGGAGGATCCGCCGCAGTTTTATACGGATACTACCGGGAGATAGAGTAAAAATTGAAGTAAGTCGTTATGATTCAACCAGGGGACGTATAATTTATCGACTTCGCAACAAAGATTCGAATGATTAGGTTATTTTTTTAACCATGGGTATACAATTCGAAGTTAAAAAAAAAATTCAAGAGACTTATTCTCTTCCAAGAAGTGGATTCAGAATTAAGGTAAGGAATAAAAAATATGAAAATAAGGGCTTCCGTTCGTAAAATTTGTGAAAAATGTCGACTGATTCGCAGGCGTGGACGAATTATAGTGATTTGTTCCAATCCGAAACATAAACAGAGACAAGGGTAATTCTTCTAAAAAAGAACTTTCAAAAAAAAAATATATATATATGTAAAAATAAGGTAAAGGATCTGTTTTAACATGAAATGGATATCTCCGTATCTTTTCTTTTTGTATATTTCTGACTCATAAATATGAGATGATAAAATATGACAAAAGCTATACCAAGAATTGGTTCACGTAGGAATGGGCGTATTGGTTCACGTAAGAATGGACGTAGAATACCAAAAGGCGTTATTCATGTTCAAGCGAGTTTCAACAATACCATTATAACTGTTACAGATGTACGAGGTCGGGTAGTTTCTTGGGCCTCCGCCGGTACTTCTGGATTCAAAGGCACAAGAAGAGGAACACCTTATGCTGCTCAAGCCACAGCGGTAAATGCTATTCGTACAGTGGTTGATCAGGGTATGCAACGAGCAGAAGTTATGATAAAGGGTCCTGGTCTCGGAAGAGATGCAGCATTACGAGCCATTCGTAGAAGTGGTATATTATTAAGCTTCGTACGTGATGTAACACCTATGCCACATAATGGATGTCGACCTCCTAAAAAAAGACGTGTGTAGAAATAAGAATTAAACCGATTTCAAGAGAAATAAATGATCAAATAATAATACTAGTATAGTATGGTTCGAGAGGAAGTAGCAGGATCCACTCGAACACTACAGTGGAAGTGTGTTGAATCAAGAGTAGACAGTAAGCGTCTTTATTATGGTCGTTTCATTCTGTCACCACTTATGAAAGGTCAAGCTGATACCATCGGTATTGCCATGCGAAGGGCCTTACTTGGAGAAATAGAAGGAACATGTATCACACGTGCAAAATCTAAGAAGGTGCCACATGAATATTCTACGATAGTAGGTATTGAGGAATCAGTACATGAAATCTTACAAAATTTGAAAGAAATTGTATTGAGAAGTAATCTCTATGGAGTTAGAGACGCGTCGATTTGCGTAAGGGGTCCTAGATACGTAACCGCTCAAGATATCATCTTACCACCCTCCGTAGAAATAGTTGACACGACACAACATATAGCTAACCTGACGGAACCAATTGATTTGTGTATTGGATTACAAATCAAGAGAGATCGCGGATATCGTATGGAACCCATAAATGACTCTCAAGATGGAAGTTACCCTATAGATGCTGTATTCATG